ATCGAATTTGCTATTCTTACTTATTCTTAGTCTTTGCTAAATACTTCAACTATTGAAATTAAGAAGTTACAATTGGTCAAATGATATGAAAGGGATTAATTACTAGTCTCCTTTGAAATAGGCCTACTTTTTTCTCCAAGTTTGACCAGTGAATCGAACTGGGATTCAAGTTTTTCATTTACTGAAGTAAAAACGGGGTTCTTATCTTTAAACCTTTCGAGGTATTTTATTGCATGTAAATGAAATGTAGAACCATAAAAAGAAATCGAATATTTTTTGGATTCTTTATTTTATTTTTTATTTTTATTAAGTTCAACTAATTTCATTTCTACAGAACAGCCGATTAACAAATTCTATAGGTATAGATTTTATGAATAAAAAAGAATGTGAAATTGTAAAATAAAGATACCGGTCAATAGAGAACCTTTTCTTTTTTACGATTATGAATGTTTTATGGTATGAAATAGAAAAACTTGAAAAAACACATATTGGCCTTCTTTTTTTATTTCCAGTATTATGAAATTTTCACATATCTTTTGACTATCTCGATAATGTTTTATTTGAGGAGGACACTATTAGCTCGAAAATAAATAGTAATAAAAAGAATTCGTTTTGAACAATAGATGTCTTTCACATCCAGCTATAACAATGAGTAATTTTTTAATTTATAAATGGCAGTTCCAAAAAAACGCACTTCGACATCAAAAAAGCGTATTCGTAAAAATCTTTGGAAAAGGAAGGGATATTGGGTAGCATTAAAGGCTTTTTCATTAGCGAAATCTCTTTCTACTGGGAATTCAAAAAGTTTTTTTGTACGGCAAACAAAAATAAATAAGTAATAAAACGTTAGAATAATTTGAATCAACTTGAAAAAATTATTCTAACGTTTTATTATCTAATTGAATAATTCTAATTGAATAATTTAACGATTCCCTTTCATATTTGATATTGATTAACTCACCAATCAATATGTAATGGAACTCTATTCGCTTTTCTGATTGATATATAAAATAATAGAATTAGCAAATCCTCTATTTACTATTCACTGAATAATAACTTTTTTGTTAACAAAAGAATAATAACAAAAGAATAAAGATCATTTCTATTCCAAGGTGGGGAGTTTTCTTTTCCCCATCGACCTATTTGTTTGCAGAATTAAAAAAAAAATTATATATTTTTATTCTATTTCCATATCTATAGAAGAACGTATATAAAGAAGAACGTATATAAAAATCTTTAGTGAAAGTTAAGAACTCATTGAAACTAATTGATTCCATTTTGAAACCTTTGTGTTTTGTCTAACTTTTTATTTTCTCTGAATTATTATATAGACCCCCATGTATATCTTGCCCTTAACCCAATAGAGAAAATTGCTTAATTAAATTTTGTATGACTAATTGTCAATTTTGAGCGATGCAAAATAGGTTCTTTTCTTTCTATTTTGTCGTCAAAATCCCTTTTTTGTTTTAGATTGATGAAAAAAAATAAATAATAAATTGCTGATTAAACAATGAAAACACAAACTTTTTTTAACTCTATTCCTTAATTGAGTATAGAACGGTTTAGTTACAAGAGTTCAATTCTAGGAAAGCATAAAATATAGGAAAGTCCCAGGTTAAATAAAAAAAACTAAGACTCTAAACTAAAATATAAAATAATGAACCTTCAACCTAAAATTCCTATTTGAACAACTTTTTATTGTTATTAATCCATTTGAATCATTACTAAACTAAAATAGCTTAATCAATCTCGACGATTGCTTATTCATAGGCTATTATGAGTTCAAGACAGGCCGCTATGGTGAAATTGGTAGACACGCTGCTCTTAGGAAGCAGTGCTAATGCATCTCGGTTCGAGTCCGAGTGGCGGCATAGCGTCTTCTAAAAAGGATAAATAGATCTTATAATGAATTCAATTCCCGATTTACATTTTATAATTATGTAATTAAGGGACTCTTCTTTTTTAAGATTTTTTATGATATTTTCAACCTTAGAGCATATATTAACTCACATTTCCTTTTCGATCGTTTCAATTGTAATTACAATTCATTTGATAACTTTTTTAGTCGATGAAATCGTAAAACTATATGATTCGTCAGAAAAGGGCATAATAGTTACTTTTTTCTGTATAACAGGATTATTAGTTACTCGTTGTATTTCTTCAGGACATTTCCCGCTAAGCGATTTATATGAATCATTAATTTTCCTTTCATGGAGTTTCTCCCTTATTCATATAATTCCGTATTTCAAAAAAAATCTTTTAATTTTAAGTAAAATAACTGGCCCAAGTGCTATTTTTACCCAAGGCTTTGCTACTTCAGGTATTTTAACTGAAATACACCAATCTGGAATATTAGTACCTGCTCTTCAATCTGAGTGGTTAATAATGCACGTAAGTATGATGATATTGGGCTATGCAGCCCTTTTATGTGGATCATTATTATCAGTAGCACTTCTGGTGATTACATTTCGAAAAAACAGAAAGCTTTTTTATAAGAGCA